TAGATCCGGGCTCTCCGCGGTGCCTCCTGAGGGGGTGGAACCCTGGGGAAGGATCGGGGCCGGGGGCCGGTGGGGGGAGAGTCCGGGGGGGTTAAAACCACCCTACGGGGCTCTCCGCGGTGCCTCCCCCTACCAGCCGGAAGTAGATCCGGGCTCTCCGCGGTGCCTCCTGAGGGGGTGGAACCCTGGGGGAGGATTGGGCGTAGGCAGCTTTGAAGGCTACTAGTTTAAATAACTTATAAATCTAAGGTTTGCACCACCTTAGGACTTACAATCCTATATTCTCTTTGAAATATTAAAATAAGACTCGTTAAACACCTATTAGGATATTAGATACCACAAATCTACAGATTTATTATCTTATGTTTAATTAATCAACAATAGACCTCTTACTTGGAAGGTAAGTATACTTATATACTAATTAAAATACTAAATATTTAAATAATGTATTACAGGAATAGATTCAACAACAATAGGCATAAAAGCATGATTAGCTCCACAAATCTCAGAACATTGTCCGTAATAAACACCTGATAAAAGAGGTGTTACACTTATTATATTTAAACGACCAGGAACAGAGTCTATTTTAACACCCAGTGATGGTAAAGCCCAAGCGTGAATAACATCTACAGAAGTAGCCACAACCGAACTATCTACCCCTACTGGTAAAACCACCCGTTTATCTACATCTAATAAACGGTAACCTCCCCAAGTAGGATCCGTAGGAGGTAATATATAACTATCAAAATTTTCATTACCTAAAAAAGGATTTTCATAACTTCAATACCATTGATGGCCCACCACCTTTAACGTATTTTTACAGTCCATAGAATGCTCATCCACTAAATATAGTAAACGTAAACTAGGTAAAGCTAAAGTTAATAATAATAACGCCGGTAAAACGGTCCAAATAATTTCTAAAGTTTGGGCCTCATAAACTCGTCGACTGGAAAAAGTCGATTTTAACATTAATCACCCTACAACAGATACTAAAATAAAAATACCCCTAATGATTATTAAAGCATGGTCATGGAAAAGTAGTATTTCCCTTTGTACAAGAGATGCCGGATCCATTAAATTTAATTGGGCTCATCAGCTCATTGCAACCAAATTTTATCTCTATACCCCTTCAAAGTATTGCTTTAAATCTAAGCTATAGCTGCTAGTAATAGTACACTTATTTTGAAATTTGCAATTTCATGTTTTACTTTAAACTAATACTATACCCGCACTTTATAATGCTTCTTTTACTTGACAAGCAAATATTTATTAAACTAGAGTAAACTATACTTTAAAATATTTTAAGGACAGTAATAACAATAGAGGACATATAAAATACAGAACGGTCAAAGGTTGTGAAAGAGAAATATATGGCTCTTCCACCGGACAAGCACCTAATCATGTTAATAATATAAAAATTACTACAAAAAACCAAAAAACTATTTGGGCAACAAAATTGAAAGCCATATTACTCAATTTAAATCCTATGCCTAAAGGAAACAAATAAAGAATAAAAATGGACCCTGCAAGAGCTAACACTCCACCTAATTTTGAAGGAATAGACCGTAAAATAGCATAGGCAAATAAAAAGTATCATTCAGGTTGGATGTGAACAGGGGTAACCATTGGATTGGCTTCAATAAAATTTTCTGGATCCGTAAATAAATTAGGAGTAAAAAGAACAACAAAAAATAATAACCCCAAAGTAATAAGAAAACCTACTAGATCTTTTCAAGTAAAATAAGGGTGGAAACTGATCTTAGTTCTATGATTTTTCAAACCTAAAGGATTACTGGAACCTTTTTCATGAAGAAATAAAAGATGTAAAAGAGTCAATATAACTAAAACAAAAGGTAATAAAAAATGGAAAGTATAAAAACGATTCAACGTAGCCTGCCCAACAGAAAACCCCCCTCAAATCCAAACCACTAATGAGTCACCAAAATAAGGAACCGCACTTAACAAATTAGTAATTACTGTCGCCCCCCAATATGATATTTGACCCCATGGTAACACATAACCTAAAAAAGCAGTAGCTATCCTTAGTAAAAAAATAGTAACTCCTACTAGCCAAGTTCGGTGTTGAAGCAAATAACTTTGGTAATAAATACCCCGCCCAATATGTAAATAAATTATTAAGAAAAATATAGAGGCTCCATTAGCATGTAAAGACCGAATAGCCCAACCTCCTGGCACATCTCGTATGATGTGTACAATAGAATTAAAAGTATTTAATATATCCGCAGTATAATGAATTGACAACAAAATGCCAGTGATAATTTGCAAGCCTAATATTAATCCTAAAATCGAACCAATATTCCACCAAATTGAAATATTAACAGGAGTAGCAAGACCCAACAAATTTTCACTAAAACGAATCTTATGCAAAAAAAAGATTCCGAACGGAATCATTACCATGTAACCGTAATAAACAAACTAAAAGTCCCAAGGCCAAAACAGCACCACCCACCACAAATCTCAAAAGTATAATATAAATATTTAAGCTTAGGGCCCAACTGTGTGAAAAAAGGTATAAAAACATTACCAGTAAAGCAAACATTATTATCTCTAAACAAATTAATCTAGCCAGCAAAGTCCTTTTATTATATCATATTAATAGCATTAAAAAGAATAGAACAGAATAAGCCGTTCAATGACAAGTCATTAAATATAAAATAATAAACATCTTAAACTTAAAACTCCTATCCTAAAAGGAAGTAAGTTCTTCCAACAAATATTTATTAATAAATCATAACGTTGGCGTGGATAAATCCCCCGAATAAAAAGGAACAAAAAACATAACATAAAAGCACCTAACACCAAAAAGAAGGAAAAAGAAGGGCCTAAAAAAAGCAAAGTACCAAATAATCTTAAAAAAAAAATAACCGTATATTCACCCAAAAAAAGTAACGCAAATAAACCACCACCATATTCCACATTAAATCCGGAAACTAACTCCGATTCCCCTTCTGCAAAATCAAAAGGAGCACGGTTCGTTTCAGCTAGCCTGGTAACAAACCAAGACGCCCCTAAAAGAGGTATCAAAATTAAAAAAGGATAAGCTTCCAAAAACCTTTCCAAGGAAAAACTTTGGTTGATAAAAAGGGGGAAAAAGAGAATTAAGACCAAACATACCTCATAACTAATAGTTTGTGCACTAGCACGGAGAGCCCCTAAAAATCTATATATTGAATTGGAAGCCCAACCAGCTCCTATAGTAATATAAACATTTAGAGAACTAATACAAATAAAAATTATAAAACTTACCCTTTTAAAATTAACCTGGTAAAACCTTGGCATTACCCCTCACAGAGCTAAGCCAATACTTAACCCCAAAAGAGCCCTAATTATAAAAGGTCATTTATTTCCCCATAATGGGATAATTAGTTGCTTCAAAAATAATTTAACAGCATCACCTAAGGGTTGCACCAAACCTATAATTCCTACTTTATTAGGCCCTTTCCGTAGTTGTATATAAGATAAGATTTTTCGTTCCAGTAAAGTTAGATAAGCAACACCAAGTAGAACACATAAAATTACTAAGATAAACGTAAGAATAAAAATCATATCAAAAATCCTCAAACAGATAAATAAAAATAGGAAACTGCAAACCAATGATTTAAAAGAAAACTCTGATTAATTCTCTTTAGGCCCGTTTGGAACTTTGATATATACACAGCCGGCTCCACCCAACCACACTCCAAGGATTTCTTACAACTTGTAAACCCTCTTACTAAATAAGGCCCCCTACCCCACAAAAAGCTCGTATAAAATATTCTAACTAAAATATTTGATCTACCTACTTTAAAAAAAAACAATCTTCAAAAGAGGAAACTCAAAATTAAAATATAAATCAAGGGTTCCCAAATTTTTAAAGTAAGATTTCTAATATATAAAGAAGGATTTATATAACTAAAAAATTTCCCTAAAAAAATACTACCAGAAAATAAAATAATAAAAGGAATATAAAATAATAAGGGGAAATTGTTAACTTGGCTTACAACCATTCTACTTTGATTCCAATTTAAAACCTTTAAAAACCGCAAAGAATAAATGCTTGTTAAACCAACCCCTAAACATATAACAACCATTCTAAAAAAATTCACAGACCTTCTCCCTAATAAATTTAAAATGGAATGTTTGGAGTAGAAAGCTCTATAAAAAGGTAAACCAATTAAATTAAAAAAAGAAACATTTAAAAAAACCAAAAAAATAGGATAACGTTTCGTTAAACTACCTAATAGCCGAATATCTTGGACACCATAACTTAACAGCAACATACAACCCGCAACCATGAACAATAGAGCTTTAAAAAGAGCATGTATATAAAGATGTATTAAAGCTAAAAAAGTACTCCCTAATCCTAAACAAAAAACTATAACCCCTAACTGACTTAAGGTGGAAAAAGCAATAATTTTTTTAATATCAAATTCTGTTCTTGCGCATAATCCCCCCAATAGAGTAGTTACTCTTCCCCTCAAAAGCAATACGTTAAGCATTCTCTGTGGTAGAGGCCTCGTTATTCTAGCCCGTACCAAAATATAAATACCCGCAGTTACTAAAGTTGAAGAATGAACTAAAGCTCTAACAGGTGTAGGAGCAGCTATAGCCGCCGGTAACCAAGTTCTATAGGGATATTGGGCCCTCTTAGTTAAAGCCCCCATAGTAAATAATACAAGAATAATATTCCTACGGTAATTGCCTAATAAACTTAAACCCTGTAAACAAAAGTAAAAAAATAAACATATTAAAAAAAGATCCCCAAGCCGATTAACTAAAAGTGTTAAGAACCCGGCATACATACTTCTTTTGCTTTCATAATAAACAATGAGTAAAAAAGAAGTTACACCTAAGCCATCTCATCCTACTATTAAGCTTAAAAAGGAACCAGAATAAATTAGCAAATTTATACTAATTACAAAAGATAATAATAATCATATAAAACGGTAATAAAAAACATCTTCCCTCATATACCACCGTGCAAAACAAAAGACGCAAAAAGATACCAAAAACACTAAGCTTCTAAAACTTAAGCTAACCCAGTCAGAAATTCAATAAAAATTTAAGGAATGTCTTCTAACTGTAAAAAATTCACAACCCCAATAAATAATACAATCGCAACTTTTAAATAAATAAATCCTTATTAAGAAACTTATCAAAGCTCTTAGAAATAATAGAACAGATAACCGTTGTTTATGTTGCAGAACCAATCCGAATTGTCCGACCAGATAAACATACTATATTGCAAAGATATAAAAATAAAAACAATAATAAAAGACCCAAAAGTAATAAACTAATATTACTAAACCTATAGGTATGAATAGTGGCACTCATTACCTTATGTCGGGCACTAAAAGAACCTGAATAATCCAATACCAAAAAAATAAAACTAAGCAACCCTATAAAACGTCAAGAAATGTTTTTATTTAAGTAGTAATTACTTGAAACAAGAACCAAATAAATAACCAATACCAATAAACCTCCCACATAGACCATAAAAAGTCAATAGGCTAAATAAAGACTATGTGTTAATCAATACCAATAGGTTGTTCCAATAATAGTTAGTAATAATATAACTAAGACCTCTTGCGGTTTACTGAAATAAACAAAACCCATTCATATATAAAAAAAAAAAGTAGCAAATACATAACCTCAAGGAAGCACGGAAGCAAGCATAATGCGCTATCTAAATGCAAATTAGGTCTTCTTCTTTTAAAGTATTGCTTCTTTAGAAATGGTCCAATCCAATCTCCAACTCCCAAAGTTGATATATTCTATAATACTGTTTCTAAATAATTAACATAAAGTTATATTTTGAACCTAAATCAAACGCATATATTCTGCCAAATTATAATAAATTATTACCTTTCCTTTCGTACTCCAATAATAAATATTTAAAAGATAGAAACTGACCTGGCTTGCGCCGGTCTGAACTCAGATCATGTAGGTAGAATCTGCTCGAACAGAGCAACCATTTAATTCTTCTAAACTTAAAAGTACCTAGTCCAACATCGAGGTCACAAACTTTATTAAATTATGCTGTTATCCCTAGAGTAATTTCTCTATACCGCCTTAATGCTTCAAATATATATAGGTAAGTTTAACTGTTACCTTGTCGCCCCAACAAAATAATTTAAAAAATTTCTAGGGTCTTCTCGTCTAATAATTAATTTAAAGTTTTTGCACTTTATAAAAAAATTCAAATATTCCTAAAGAGACAGTTAGCTCCCAAATTTTCCTTCATACCAGACTTCAATTATAAGCCTATTGATTATGCTACCTTAGCACAGTCAGGGTACTGCGGCTATTTATTTTAACATTGAGCAGAAATCGCTATAAATATAACCTTATAGTTATGTTTTTGATAAACAGTTGAGAGTTATTTTTGCCGAGTTCCTTTTAAAGAATTATTGTACTACTAATATTTACATTTTATACCTAAAAGCAATTTCAGAAAGTTAGATAGTAATAAACTCAAACGGTTAAGAATCTATTATAGTATTAAGGGCAATCCGACTCTTAAGCCAAATTTATAATCTAATAATACTCTTTTGAGCCCTTTGGAAACCTTATAATTCCCAAATTTTATTAATACCAGATATATTTCCTACCCAAAAAGTTATCTATGGCTTTGAATGGAATATCACCCCTATTTAAAATTAATCGAACCTTATGCTACAGGTAATAAATAACACTAATAAGCTACCTTAAATAGCTCAACCATCTTCGTTTTAGTATATTTAAACAAATTATTGTAAATCCATTATGCAAAAGGTACAATAATTACTTATTATTATTAAATCCGTTACCATTAAAATATACCAACTCATTGATCACTAAAATTAAGTAAACGCAAATAGGTTCTTTCGTTGTAAGCGAAAAGTATTTTTTATTATACTACATTTACAAGAAGTTCCAATAGAAACTTCCAAATTACCATGGAAATCTGGAGGCAAATTACATTCTCATTCCCGAGAGTAAGAAGCTTGCCCCCTAAAAACATAAGCCCGTTGACTTAGAAAAGCCTCCCAAACAATTACTATAAAAAATAAAACCGCAAATAAACTCATAAGAGAACCAAAAGAGGAAATTTGGTTTCATAAAAAATAGGAATCTGGATAATCAACATAACGCCGTGGTATGCCCGCCAAACCTAAAAAATGTTGGGGAAAAAAGGTTAAATTTACAGCTACAAATATAATAATAAATTGGCATTTGGCTAACAATTCATTTAAATATAAACCTGTTATTACAGGAAATCAAAAAACAAAACCAGCAAAAATAGCAAACACTGCACCTATAGATAATACATAATGAAAATGAGCAACAACATAATAAGTATCATGCAATATAATATCTAAAGAGGCATTTGATAAAACAATACCGGTAAGTCCTCCTAAAGTAAATAAAAAAATAAAACCTAAAACCCAATACAAAGCGGCCCCCAAAGAATGTTTTAACCCATAAAGAGTTATAAGCCAACTGAAGACCTTAATACCAGTTGGTACAGCAATTACCATTGTAGCTGCTGTAAAATAAGCTCGGGTATCGACATCTATGCCAACAGTGAACATATGATGGGCCCAAACAATAAAACCTAAAACTCCAATAGAAATTATAGCATAAATTATACCTAAAGTCCCAAAAGGTTGTTTTACTCCGTGGTTACCCAAAATATGAGAAACAATACCAAAGCCCGGTAAAATTAAAATATAAACTTCAGGGTGGCCAAAGAATCAAAAAAGGTGTTGGTAAAGAATCGGATCCCCCCCACCGGCCGGATCGAAAAAGGCTGTTCTAAAATTACGATCCGTTAGTAATATTGTAATAGCTCCAGCCAATACGGGCAAAGAAAGCAATAATAAAAATACTGTAATTAAAATGGATCAAACAAATAATCTAACCCGTTCCATCCTTATCCCAGGGGCACGTATATTAAAAATAGTAGTAATAAAATTAATAGCACCCAAAATGGAAGATATACCAGCTAAATGTAAAGAAAAAATAGCCAAATCAACAGAAGCCCCCCTATGGCCAACCAAAGAACTTAAAGGAGGATAAACAGTTCAACCAGTACCCGCCCCACCTTCTACTAATCTACTACTAATTAATAATAAAAAAGCCGGAGGTAACAACCAAAAACTCATATTATTTATTCGTGGGAAACTTATATCTGGGGCGCCAATTAACAACGGAACTATTCAATTGCCAAAACCCCCAATTATAATAGGCATTACTATAAAAAAAATTATTACAAAGGCATGGGCAGTAACAATAACATTGTAAAAGTGCTCATCAGTTAATACGCCAGCGATCCCCAACTCTATACGAATCAATAAGGAAAGACCAGTTCCTACTATACCACATCAAACTCCAAAAATTATATATAAAGTCCCAATATCTTTATGATTTGTAGAATAAAACCAACGCAAAGGGTAACCCGCCTTAAGATTAAAAATCTTACGCTTTAACTCAGCTATAAAAAAAAATTCTTAATACACCTGCCAGATTACCAAGAAATAGGAACATAAACCTTATTTTAAATTTATTTACCCTTTTATTTATAAATAATAATTGTGAATATTTTATATAGTAAAAAAGGCTAAAAACAGACCTGACTAATATACCAACTATTAAAATTAAACCTATACCCCTAACTCACACTTCCGTTAATACCATTAATTTAGCAAAAAATAACCTAAAAGGAGGTAAACCCCCTAATCTTAATAAAAGAAAACTGGATATTAAATATTGCTTATATAATAAACTAACTATTAAGAGAACTAAATTGTAAAAATAAACTCTAAAATAGAAAAGGAAATGGCCAACGGTAACGGCAACCGCAAACCAGCCAGTTTGTGAAATAGAAGAAGCCCCTATTATACTCCGTAAAGTTATTGCTTTTAAACCTAAACTTATACCAAACAAAATACTTAATATCCCAACCCATAATAAAAGATTAAAATGGATATAATATAAATAAAAAAAAGTAAGATATAAAGTATAAAGAGGTAAAATCTTTAAGACGCTACTAACCAAAAAAATCATATAAAAAGGTAAATACCTAATAACAGGCACAACCCAAAAATGAAAAGGGAAAAGACCAAGTTTCAGAAATAATCCCGTTCAATACAATATTACTAAACTCGTATTAAATACGGCCCTTTCCAAAACACCATACCCCCCTAAAAAAATGAAGATACTACCAATTGTTTGTAAGATGAAATATTTAATAACTCTACTACTTAAGCTCAACAGACCATAATTAAAACATATAAAAATAAAGATAAATAATAGAAATTCCATTCTTAGAACAAATAAAAGCCAGTTGCTAAAGGATAAACCTAATAAACTAAAACTAAATATCAAAAAACTTAAAAATAACATACTCATCCTGCGGAGTGAAATTAATTCTATAATATTGACATCAACAATACCCGTCAACCGGCGACTCCGTTTTAATTTAAAACCCTAGTTACCCAATTATTTTAATTAATTGTATGCGTAAAACCCCTTTTCACCTTGTTGAAATAAGACCCTGGCCTCTAATTGGTTCCCTAAGCATCTTAAGAATACCCATTGGATTCGTACTTTGAGTCCGGTTTCATTTAACAACCTTATTATTATTTGGTCTAATATTAACCACCCTGGTAGCTGCTCTATGATGACGGGATATTGTTCGCGAAAGTACATACCAAGGCCATCATACTAGTTATGTTACTTCTGGTCTAAAAATAGGAGTAGCTTTATTTATTGTCTCAGAAGTTTGCTTCTTTTTTGCCTTTTTCTGAGCCTATTTCCATAGAAGATTAGCCCCCTCAATTGACCTAGGTAGGCAATGACCTCCAACAGGTATTACAACCTTACACACCTTTGGTGTTCCTCTCCTAAATACTAGCGTATTATTGCTATCCGGAGTAAGAATTACTTGGGCACACCATTCTTTAGAAGAAGGCCAATTAAAATCCGCCTTAGTAGGACTAACCCTTACCGTAATACTTGGCTTTTACTTTTTATATCTACAATGAACAGAATATCAAGAAACTTCTTTTACTATTGCAGATAGTGTATATGGTAGTACTTTTTTCATTACCACGGGATTTCATGGTCTCCATGTAATAGTGGGAGCTACCTTTTTAACTATTTGCCTAATACGTTTAGCTAAACTGCATTTCAGCAAAACACACCACTTAGGATTTTTAGCCGCTGCCTGATATTGGCATTTCGTAGACGTAGTGTGACTTTTTTTATATGTTAGTATCTATTGATGAGGCTCATACGAAAATAGCTTAAATAAAGCATTGATTTTGTAAATCAAAAAAGGATGTGTCCTTTTCGTTAATTACAGAATACTGTAAACAGAAGAAAAATTTCTCCTTTAATTAAAAGTAATAAAGGGACAAGGTGACCAAATAATACTAATAACTCACAACTATTTAACCTTCTTACTCTTATTCCTAGATAACTCCTAACTGCACCATGGTTAACTTTGATATATAACATTATATTATACACCACCCTTAAAAACATAATAACCAAAAAAACCATTAAAAAGTAAAAATTAAAAAAACTAGCTACTGGAATAAATATTATTTCCCCCACAAAATTTAAAGTTGGTGGGACCGATATATTTGTTCTTAGCACCAAGAACCATCCTAACCTAAGAACAGGGTACAATTTGAGTAATCCTTTACTATATAAAAAACTCCGACTGCCTACTTTTAAGTAAGTACAATAAGCTAATGAAAAAAGTATAGAAGAAGCCCACCCATGTGCAATTATGGTAATTAAAGCTCTAACCAAACCATAAGAAATGCTCCTTAACACCCCCGTAACTACAATCCTTATATGAACAATTCTGCTGTACGCAATTATCCTCTTAATGTCCCTTTGGCATAAACATAATAAACCAGCAATTACTCCCCCCCATAACCTAAGACTTATAATTAAATAATATAATAGGCTATCACTCCTAGTAATTAACTGATTATAAAAATATAACCCGTAACCTCCCAATTTTAAAAGGATACCAGCTAAAACTATTGAACCCCCTAAAGGAGCTTCAACATGAGCCTTCGGTAATCAAACATGCATAGAGTAAACCGGCAATTTAATTAAAAAAGCCAATAAACCCACAAAAACTCAACCGCTGGATCTAAACCACCCAAATCTCCGAAGTAAATAATAGTCTCTCCTCCCATTTCAATAATATAAATTTAAAAATAATAGTAACAAGGGAAAAGACCCAGCGACAGTATACATAACTATATATATACCTGCTTGCAATCGTTCCGGCTGGTACCCTCAACCTAAAATTATTAACAAAATTGGAACTAATCTTCTTTCAAAATAAACATAAAACAATAAAATATTATTTGCGCAAAAACATAATAACAAAAGAACACCTAGACTTATCAAATAAAAATAATAACTATATTTATTACCTTTACCTGTTTGCAGCAAAATTAATATCAGCAAAAATAAAGTTAAAAAACACAATAAATTTCCAATCCCGTTAATTATATACAAATACCTACTCAAAGTAACATTTACCTTATATATATATGCAATAAAAACAGGCAAACAAAATCTTAAAAGAACAATGCTTTCAACATAGTTAAGAACCATTAAACTAATAAGAAACCCTCAAAGTAAACTGACCATAAAGAAGTGGAATACACTCCCTAATCAGAGTTAGCAGCCCCAATTTTACTTCTTATTTAAAAATCAAAAATTTGAAAGTCTATAGTATTCTTCAATTAATATGCCTAAACAAAATACAAACTGGAAATGGTACATTTAATAAAGGTTTTGAAAACCTTTTAGGATATAAATCATGTACTTTGTTATTAATTTTCCTCCTTTTAATTAGGTTAAGTCTACTACTACTAATCTTATATTATACTTTAAGTTATTCTACTATAACCCTATCTAACCAACTTTCCCCTTTTGAATGCGGTTTCCAACCTTTTAGCACCATACGACGGCCTTTTAGTTTACGTTATTTTATTCTAGTAGTTTTATTTCTAATTTTTGATATTGAAACGATTATCTTATTACCGTGAGCTTTAAACTCCTTCCAGACTTCTATTTTAGGTACCTATCCACTTTTTTTTTGCTTCTTAAGTCTCCTTTTTGTTGGCCTTCTTTATGAATGAACTAATGGCCTTTTGGATTGAATAAATTTATAATCTTTATGTAAGCTAAGAAAAGCTGTTGGGCCCATAACCCAAAAATAGTTAAACTCGTAAAGAATAACTGTTTAGGTATTAATAATTTAACAATATTAGATAATAATGGTATTTTTTGAGCCCACCAGTTAAGAAAATTTTAAAATTTGCGACAGCAAGATAAAACATTTATTGTACATTAGGTTAAATATAGTGCCAGCAAACGCGGTCATACTATACTGATGTAAATATTATAAAGAGTGTAATGAAGGTATATCTTTAAATACTAGTAAAATAGATTTAGAGTCAACCTAAATGTTCAACCTACTTTATCAAAATTGGACTAAAACGAGGATTAGATACCCTCTTATTCAATAACTAACAAAACACTTTAAGCAGTAAAACATTATAAGTTCAAACTTAATAAACATGGCGGTATTATAAAATTTTAGGGGAACTTACCGAGTAAATGATAACCACCAAGCTTAATTTACTTTTATTGAGATTTTGTATGCCCTCGTTATGGTTGAATTTTATATTTGACCAAAAATATTTGTACTCACAACAGACCACGGTGCAGAAAATATAAAAGTTCAGGCGAGTTACATTAATTAAAATTGCAGATCTACTGAATAACCAGTATTGAAGATGGACTTAAAAGTAATTTTCATTAACCTTAAAAAATGAATATAAATTATAATATGCACAAATCGCCCGTCACTCTAAATTCAATTTTAGATAAGTCGTAACATAGTAGAAATAGTGGAAACTGTTTCTAAGTTATAGCATATGTTACCATATAACCTAAATATTTAACCTATAACTCCAGTTTATGTAGTAAAAAAAATTACCTTATCTTTTCATGATAAAATTGCCATGGCCATAAATATTTAATACAGCTAGTAGTAGCAATAAGTTTCGACCTTATAGGTGGTACGCCCTATTAAAAATGATAAGGGACCTTTTTTCAAGCTTGGATGGAGCTTCTAACTTAAAACAATGGTTGGTCCCGCTTGTTACTCTTCTATTAGTTTTTAATAGTTCCTTTTACCCTCAGGTAATAGTAAAAGCTACCTCTTTGATAGTAACTCAAACCTGAAACCAACCAAGTAATAGACGATACCAAAGTTTTAATTTAGCCATTACAATTCTTTTTGTTTATTTAGCCTTAAACAACCTTTTAGGGTTAACACCTTATAGTTATACTCTTACTAGTAACCTATTCACTGTTATAATTTTTAGTTTAATTTTCTGGGGCTGTTTAGTTATTTCTGGTTGAATCTTAAATCCAACCGCCAGGGCAGCTCATTTAGCTCCCAGAGGAGCTCCTTTAGGGCTTCAACCAATTTTGGTATTAATTGAAACCATTAGTATTTTAATCCGCCCCCTAACTTTAACCGTCCGACTAATCGCTAATATTAGAGCGGGACACATTGTCTTGGGTTTAATAGCAAATACCTTAAGTAGTATTGTAGGTAGTGCTACTATACTTTTTTTGGTAATTATTAGAATTGGTTATACTTTATTTGAATTTTTCGTAGCTTTTATCCAAGCTTACATTTTTACCCTACTAATTACATTATACCAAGTTGAACACCCTTATAGATATAGCTTAAATAAAGCACCTTACTGTTGATAAGAAGATATGAATTTATCTATACTTATGCCCCAATTAAGACCCCACTCTCTCATAATCCTCGGTCTCTTTTTTTTAATAGTTTATTTAACTATCTTACTTACCATTAGTTCCCGTAAACCTCTCAAACTATTACCAAAAACTTACCAACCACATTCAAATTCTCTAATTTTCACCTTTTGGAGTGGCAGAATTAATGCACTGATTTTAAGCGTCATTTATAAGAATTAATCTTCTCCTCTTATTTGGTGTCAAGCACAAGAAACTTTGACTTTCTAGGAGTTATTACAATAAGAACCAACACTTGTCTACCCGTTAACTTAGAACCTCCCCCCACCAGCCGGAAG